GAAGGTATTACTTCTCCATTACTCGGAGCATCGAACTCGAGTGCCGCCTAGAGGAACACCTACAAAGGGGCTCGAGCGAAGATAAGATTCGAGAAATCGTTGACGCTTTAACAAGAAGGAAGAGCTCCGGGAAACAGCAAAATTCGCAGAATCGATTTCCCTCTTATCCCAAGAAATCTCGGACTTGGAAAGGGAGCACCCGGAAGTCCAAGCAAGGGCAAGAGCCCAGAGCGCTGATACTGCGCTCCGGGTTAGGTTGAGGGCAAGTTAGGTCGTCAATAGCTCCGAGGAATCCTGCTCCCGGTCCTTCCGGTTCAGGAAATCAGCTCCCCAGCGCTCCGGGGCAGCACGATATCGATTAAAGAATCTAGGTCGATTTTCTGGGTAAGGGGCTCATCTTTTTGGTTTTATTCGGTGGTTGCAACCTTCATATTGTCATCTTGGAAATAGTTGACAAAAGTGTCTTGTCTGGGGAGAGTATAATAGGATTGATAGATAAATAATAAACGATCCAAAGGATCCATAAAATTCGCCATCGAATCTATTATGGGATTCACCGGTTAGGATCGATCTAAACCAATTCTCAAGAAAAAAGTCTCACTTATGCGAATCTTCATTGCGAATGTTTTTTATTAAAAAGATTCGAGCGAATCTGGTCTGGGAACCATGTTTAAGAAGATGGCGTGGAAGGTGTTCCAGGCTGTAACGTGGCTATTTCTCGGCCTAAGAGGTCCAAATCCTCCGCGTCCCTGAGGTACGGTTGCCAAGAATTGAAGAGGCTTTAGAGTTCAACAAAGCTTTCTTAGCCGAAAAAGAAGGTGAATTCTTCACAAGAATTAACCGGATTGACCTTTTGGGACACTCTATCCTAAAGAATGGTCCTTTGAAAGAAGGGTTGATAGCGCGTATGGGCAAGACATCAACGTGTAATCGCCTCAAAAGACATTCCCCGCTTGTACTTCAAGATTGCTCTTTTGGAAGAGGCAAGGATGAAGCTCCAAGACGAGCAACACCAAGAAAACGAAAGTTGATGATAGATCTTTGAAAGCGGAGGCTTGGGTTGTATGTTCAAAGAAGGATTCTAGAATCCGGATGAATCTAAGATGTGAATAGTGGGTTTACACTATGAAAGAACTGTATTATAGTAGATATTGACTGATTTTCTATGAACCACCCATCCATTTTATTTCCTATCCCACTAGGAATTTCAATGAGGATTCCAATAGAAGTCCTTCCGTTTCGTCTGTGACGAATGAATAAACAAATGAAATCAAGCATATAGAAGAGAAAGGGCGCAGAATTGCAAGCATGGCATGGTTCGGAATAAAGAAACGCAAAAGAACGAGAGTCGCATGCATTGATAGTGATAAAAACTCCACGGATAGGAACTAAAAACGAAATTTCGAAGTAGTTCTGATGATTCAATCATAGTATTACTTCAATACGAAGTTGTTAGTGACTTCAATGGTATAGATCTTAGTAATCGCTCATAATTCATTGGTGGATTGTATCATTAACCATTTATGAATTGGAGGCGCTTACCATGAATCCATTGATTTCTGCTGCTTCCGTTATTGCTGCGGGATTCGCCGTAGGGCTTGCTTCTATTGGACCCGGAGTTGGTCAAGGTACTGCAGCGGGCCAAGCTGTAGAAGGAATCGCGAGACAACCAGAGGCAGAGGGTAAAATACGAGGTACTTTATTGCTTAGTTTGGCTTTTATGGAAGCTTTAACAATTTATGGACTGGTCGTGGCATTAGCCCTGTTATTTGCGAATCCCTTTGTTTAATCCTATCAATTTGACAATTTGAAAGTTTTTTTTCTGATTTTCTTGCTGTGAACTCGTCGACTTGCCACTTTCCTCTTTCCCCCTCTTAGTCGATTAGTCCAATTGAACCCTTTTTGATTGGTTTTTAGAAAGGGTTACAGCAACAAACAAGGGATTTCACAATTGACACGAAAGCTGGGCCAAATTCGAAGAATAATACATTTTCGTATTGGGAACTTCCATTGAATTGAAATAATAATAATCAAAAATTTCCCAATTCCCTATTCCATAAATGCAATCTAGTTAGAAATAACTAAGGAAATTCATAAAAAAATCAATCCAAAAAGGGACGAAGCGATACAAAACGAATTCTGTTTGATTTTGTGAATCCTATCTACGAGAGGAGATCCTATGAAAAATGTAACCGATTCTTTCGTTTTCTTAGGTTACTGGCCAGCCGCCGGGAGTTTCGGGTTTAATACCAATATTTTTGCAACAAATCCAATAAATCTAAGTGTAGTACTTGGTGTATTGATCTTTTTTGGAAAGGGAGTGTGTGCGAGTTGTTTATTTCAAAAATAAGTTGGATCCAACCAACTGCACTTTCTTTTATTTTTCTTTATACCCAGGAAAGAAAAAAGAAAGGCGCACGATCTCGCGAATTACTTCTGAATCTGAATAAATTAAGAAATCATATGTACGAACCATAGCATTTCGTAACTCATTGGTAAA